CCTTCTCTTAAAAGTATTTTAACAATGTTTTCCGTGATGTTAGTGGATGCTATTTGAATCGTCCCTTTTCTATTCATGTCAGCATTTCGTATAGAGGTTATTATGTCAGCAATAGTGTCCCTACCCATGATAAACTAAAATTTGGGTTGCCTCCCATTTTTGATATAATCAACATGCTATTTTTTTTTTTTTTTTCTTGTTATTAAATAAAGGGATATGCGTCCGATACAACCTAATCCGCTAATTACTCTATTTCATCCAAATACTATGTATAATATAACTATATTACGTATGATCTCATCTTATAATACTTCAGGTGCTAATGAAACTATTTTAGTGAAATTTAACTGTCTCAATTCTCGGGCAATCGCACCAAAAACTCGAGTTCCTTTTGGATTTCCTTCTTGATCAATCACAACTGCAGCATTATCATCATATCGTATTATCATACCGTTGTCACGTTTAAGTTCTTTACAAGTACGTACAATTACAGCTCTGATCACCTCTGATCTTTCTAGAGGTGTGTTTGGTAATGCTTCCTTGATCACAGCAACAATAATGTCACCGATATGAGCATATCGGCGATTACTAGCTCCGATGATTCTAATACACATTAATTCTCGGGCCCCGCTGTTATCCGCTACATTCAAATGGCTTTGAGGTTGAATCATATCATTTTTTAATCTGTTCTTTCAATGTTAATGCAAAGGGCGAAGTAAAAAAAAAAGAAATATTGTTTGTCAAAAAGAAACCTGCAATTTTTTTTTATCCCCAAGACTTCTTTTCTTTGGTTCTACGTTCCTATCCCGAAATAATAAATTGAGTTCGTATAGGCATTTTGGACGCCGCTATTGAAATAGCCTTTCTGGCTATATTTTCTGCTACTCCGCCCATTTCATAAAGTATTCGACCTGGTTTAACGACAGCTACCCAATATTCGGGAGATCCTTTACCCGAACCCATACGTGTTTCCGTAGGTCTTACCGTAACTGGTTTGTCTGGAAATATACGTACCCATATTTTTCCACCACGGCGCACATTTCTTGTCATTGCTCGTCGCCCTGCTTCTATTTGTCTAGATGTGATCCAAGCGGGTTCAAGTGCCTGAAGAGCATATTTACCGAAACAAATACGATTACCTCGATAAGATATTCCTTTCATTCTTCCTCTATGTTGTTTTCGAAATCTGGTTCTTTTAGGGTTATAGTTGATGGTTCTTTCTCAATTCCATCTCTACTACAGAACCGGACATGAGAGTTTCTTCTCATCCGGCTCATCGCGAATGAAACGATTCGAATTTGAGAATTTTATGAAAATATACTGAATCATGGATTCTTTGAGATTTCATCTAATCTATTAGAAATTTCTATATCTTGTTTGGATATATACTTAAACATGTATTTTTTTTCTAGATAATTATTTCTATTTCTAGATAATGAGATAATGTGGTTTTTTTCTAACGAATCTTTATTTTGTTTTGCCTTTGATCATATTATCATATTGGATCGAACAAGATTGAGTAATCTAATAAAAACCTTCGCGGGCGAATATTTACTCTTTCAATATCTATTTTAGTTGTAGGGTTAGCTCATGAATTCTCGGAATAAATGAATTGGTCCCTGGTTCGTTCCGCCATCCCACCTAATGAATTATTAGGATTCATTTTTCAATAGAATCTTACGTATTCATAGGTTCCATCGTTCCCGTCGCTTCGCAATTAATGGTTAGGTTTGAATTCTACAATGGAGCCCCTCAAGAAATTTGTTCTTGAGTCAATCTTTTTAGTCTTTATTGGCTCGAGGCTCTGGATTTTTTTCTATGAATAGATTCATATACTTATGGATGAATCAGTATTGATGCTTTATTACACTGCCTTTTATGAGATGACTCATAAACCTTACATATATTGGAATCCTATATCATTGATATTCTTTTTCTTTCTTTCTCTCAACCTTCCCTTTATCTGCATACTTTTTTTATATCATAATCAGAATCAGATTGATTTTTTTTTGTTTATGTAAGAAAGATTTCAGTTGCTACAATGATATGACCAATATATCATATCTTGACTGCTTTTTTGTATCCAGATAATGTGAAACGATGAGTTGGTTATTAGTTATATAGTTATTAGTTCACAGTAGGGGTCTGTCCATTTTTTTGGAATTCTATCCTATAAAAAAAACCAACGAGTCGCACACTAAGCATAGCAATTATATGAAATCATCAATCAAATTTTTATTCAAACCTATAGAATTGCTTATTTTTTTGATTTAAGAGAAAAAGCATGAAAAGAAAAAGTTTTTTTTTTTATTCTATTTTTTTTTATCAATGGATATAGTGTAAAGAGTAAAGCCAGGGAAAGTATTCTTATTCCCAAAATATCCAAATTTTGATGCCTAATACTCCATAGACCGTTCGGACTCCATAGGAACAATAATCAATTTTAGCTCGAATGGTTTGTAGAGGAACCCTACCTTCTCTCATCCATTCGACACGTGCA